TATTGAATACACCCACAAGTCTGAGCTTCATGTTACTCCTTTCAAGAGACATGTCAGATCGAGGGCATCCCAAATTGATTGAAGGGGATGAGAGTTTATTATTCTTAAAAATAACAATTTCGATCAAATCACACATCGCAGTATACTAAGCCTTCTAATTCTTTAAGAGGTTTATCTAAAAGATTCGCAATATAACTAGGAAGACGTTTCAAATACCATACATGAGTTACAGGACATGTCAGTTTTATGTATCCCATTTGATATCTTCGTATCCGAGAATCAACAAATTCAACTCCACATTGTTCACAAAATTTCGGGTCTTCTTTTTCATCTCCGATCACGCGATAATTTCCACAAGCGCAAATTCCACTCTTTATAGGCCCAAAAATCCTTTCACAAAATAATCCATCTTTTTCCGGTTTATTGGTTTTGTAATGAAAAGTATAGGGTTTTGTCACTTCTCCAACTATCTCTCCATTAGGTATTTTTTTAGTGGCCCAAGCACTTATTTGCTGAGGAGAAACTAATCCAATTCGGAGTTGTTGATGTTTATACCGATCGATCATATAAGAAATTTTGTGATTCATTCCGATTAAACTTCCTTCCTATTAATCTGGAAATTCTTCTCAGATACAAGGAAATGATTCAGTTCCAGAGCCAAAGATCGTAATTCTCGAACAAGTAATCGAAAAGATTCTGGAGCATCTTCTGGTTTAGGTATTGTTCCTCCAATGATAGTGGTACCAAGGACTTCTTGGCGAGCTCTAATATGATCAGATTTATAAGTAAGCATCTCTTGTAAAATATGAGCAACACCAAACCCCTCTAGAGCCCAAACCTCCATTTCGCCTACCCGCTGCCCCCCCTGCTTAGAACGGCCTCTAAGGGGTTGTTGTGTAACAAGTGCATAATGTCCACTAGAACGTGCGTGTATTTTATCATCAACCTGATGAATTAATTTCAAGATATAGGGCTTTCCTATTATCACAGGCTGTTCAAAAGGATCTCCTGTTCTTCCATCAAAAATTCGGCTTTTTCCTGGATACTCGGGTTCAAATACCCATGGATTCGCTGTTTGTTTACTGGCTTCATATAATTCAGAAAATACTAGTTTTCTCGAAGCCTCTTGTTCATATCTCTCATCAAAAGGGGCTATTCGATAATGTCTATCTAGCAGACTTCCCGCTAACCCAAGCGAACATTCAAATATCTGTCCTACATTCATGCGTGAGGGTACTCCTAATGGGTTGAAGACCATATCCACGGGTCTCCCGTCTTGCAAATAAGGCATATCCTGTCTAGGCAAAATTTTTGAAATGATACCTTTATTTCCATGTCTTCCGGCTACTTTATCACCTACTTTGATTTCACGTTTCTGTGAAATATATACACGAATTATTTCTGGGTTATAACTTGAACCCCCCTTTTTCTGAACCCATCTCACATCAATAACTCGACCTCTACCACCGATAGGCAATTTTAAGCAAGTTTCTTTTGAAGTCGATACCTGAATGCCAAGTATGGCCCGTAATAATCTATCTTCCGGAGCATACGAGGATTCTTTCGCCACCTGAGGCGTTAATTTACCTACTAAAATATCACCCGTTTCAACCCACGATCCTAGCACCACAATTCCATTTTTGTCTAAATTTCGGAGTAAACGGCCCTCTAGATGCGGTATTTCTTTAGTGATCCTTTCGGGACCTTGGGTTGTCACATGCGTCTGAATTTCATATTTCCGTATGTGGAAAGAAGTATAAATATCACCATATACTAGACATTCACTAATGAGTACCGCATCTTCAAAATTGTATCCTTCCCATGGCATATAAGCCACTAATATATTTTTCCCCAAAGCGAGTTCCCCACCAACTGTAGCAGCACCATCCGCTAAAATTTGTCCCTTTTTAATGCATTTACCCCGCCGAACCTGAGGTTTTTGATGCATACAAGTATTTTTGTTTGAGCGTTGATACATAATTAATGGAATACTTAGAGTATTCTCATTGCCCGATAAAATTATCTTCTCAGTGTCAGTATAAAGGATTTTTCCCTCGTGTTCGGCTATAGCGGGAACCCCCGAATCTAAAGCCACTTGGCGTTCCAATCCAGTTCCAACAATGCACTTTTCGGATCGAGAAAGTGGAACTGCTTGACGTTGCATATTAGAACTCATTAAAGCTCGATTCGCATCATTATGTTCGATAAAAGGAATTAGGGAAGCTCCAATGGAAAAATATTGGAAAGGAAAAATGCTTCGAAGATGAACCTCTTCCCATGCGATAGTCAAAAATTCTTGGCGGTATCGAGCTGGTACAGCCTGTTCTTCTTGAATGCCCCGATTAAGAGCCAAAGAATTTCCTGCCGCTATCATATAATATTCATCTTGACTTGGTGATAAAAAAAGCATCTGTATCCGCGCTTTTTTTGATTTCTCAACGAGTTCATAAAACGGACTTTCTAACGACCCCCAATCACCAATCCTGGCATGAATTGATAAAGATCCAATAAGTCCAACATTGATTCCTTCAGACGTATCAATCGGGCAAATACGCCCATAGTGACTAGGATGGATATCTCGTATCCGAAAATTAGCAGTTCGCCCTGTTAATCCGCCGGGGCCCAAATAACTCAACTTTCTCCCATGAACGATTTGTGTCAATGGATTAGTTCGATCCAAAACTTGAGATAATGGGTGTAATCCGAAAAAGGATTCATAAGTAGTTGTTAACGGAGTTGAAGTGACCAAATTCTGAGGAGTAGGTATCAATTTATGCCTAATTGCTCCGCCTATAGTTCCCTTAACTACATTTTCTAAACGAGCCAGAGCCAACCCGAGCTGGTCTTGTAAAAGATCCGCTACAGAGCGAATACGTTTATTTTTCAAATGATTCATATCATCAAGTGTACCCATTCCAAATTTCATCCCAATCAAATGATCGGCAGCTGCTAATATATCTCGTGGTAACAAAAATATATTGTTCTGAGGTATATTAAGATTCAGTCTCCAGTTAATATTTCGGCGACCAATCCTTCCCAATTCACACCTTTGGTGAAAGAATTTTTTTTGTAATTCCTTACATAAGGATTCAGAAAATATTGGATCCCCACCTACACAAGAAAATTGTTGATAAAACTCCAAAATAGCATTTTCTTTTGACCCAATTTTTTTTTTCTCCTTATCGGTCAAGAAAGATAAGAAAATTTCAGGGTAGCAAACATTCTCGAGAATTTCTCTTAGATTCGAACCCATAGCTGATGATAGAACTAGAATAGATATTTTCTGTTTCCTACTCACACGAGCCCATATTCTTGCTTTTTTATCAATCTCTAATTCTAGCCTGCCCCCCCAATCTGATATTATGGTGCCGGTATAGACCGAAATCCCGTTATGATCCAATTCTGACTGGTAATAGATACCAGGACTTTGTAATATTTGATTGATCACAATTCTGTATATTCCGTTTACTATAGAAGTTCCAAGGGAATTCATTAAAGGAATGTTTCCAATAAAAATTCGTTGTTCTTGCATATTCCTACTGGTTTTCCAAATTAATCCCGCGGATACATATAATTCAGAAGAGTATGTAAGTGATTCATAGACAGCATCCCGTTCTTTTATCAGAGGTTCTACCAATTGATATGTTTCCACAAATAATTGAAATTCAATTTCGTGATCTATATCTTCAATTTTTGGAAATTTAGAAAGTTCTTCTATTAAACCCTGATCAATAAACCGATAAAACCCTTCAAATTGTATCTGATTAAATCCGGGTATTGTAGATGTTCCCTCTTTTCCATCCCCGAGCATCTTTTTTGAATTTCCCATTTATCCGTTTATTGAAAAAATCCCATCCCATTTCTCATTCTTCACCGAATCATATCCATAGAATTCGATCTAGCAATAATGGAATTTCTATTCTGTTTACTGAATCACATGAAATTTTATCCAACTCCAAGATATAGGGAATGTATGAAATACGTATGAACGGAGACTAGATTCAATTGGAATTTTTTTATAAGAAAGAGATCCAAATGGAACAGAATTGAGAAATACCACTGGAACTGATGGAGTTTTGTAAAGACTAGAAAAAAAAAGTAATTTCATTTTCACCTATGATATTACATATTCCAATTCAATTGCATACCATAAAAAACTGTATTCATGATTGGATCTGTTCGAGCAGATAAACATATAATAAATAGAAAACTTTTTTTTTAACCACTTTACTTTTTCATGTATTTGTATTTCATTGCTCAAAAAAATATTTGCAGAAAAAAGATGGATTTTGCCCTATTTTGAATAGAATATTTACAATATCATTGAATTGAAGTAGGTAAGAAAATGTGTGTTTTTTTATTTATTAATTTTTCTTTTTATTAAAATAAAAAAGAATGCACGGATATATATATGTCTCTTTTTCTTCTTTTATTGTGGTACAGTTCTATTTGGGACAGCACATGCTGTGCTCTACCAAAAATTCAATTTTCTCTTCAATGTATTCAATGAAAAATGAAAATACAAAAATTGATATAGCTCTATAAACAACGTAACTATGTTCTGATTCTGGGGTTTACATATACTCATCATTACTGTTATAATTGAAATTGAAGAAGATTTCTTTTTAATTGAAAAAATTCAATATAGATTAGTTATAAATCTATTGCTAAGGATTTTCTTATATTATTAGAAATAAAAAAATGTAGATTTGAATTCACAAATGGTCATGAATTTATAGTCAATAGTTAATGGTTCTGATTTGTACTAGATTCTCTATTTTGTGACTGAAAATCTCTATTTTTTTCGGAGTTGAAAAAAAAAGATAAAATTTGAATCTAGTTTCTATCGTTTTGGCGGCATGGCCGAGTGGTAAGGCGGGGGACTGCAAATCCTTTTTCCCCAGTTCAAATCCGGGTGCCGCCTCAACAACAGACTTGAAATCTCCTGTTATAAAACTATAACAAACGTAGGAAAAGACTCTTGATACTTTCTTTTCGTGATTCTAAGCCCCTGGCTCTCGAGGTTCTATTCTCTAACCTAAAGTTTTGCCTATCAAATTCGAGGAAAACTTAAAGGAGTGGAGGAAAATCCGTTAGATTGGATAGCCAGAGAGGGAATTAAATTAATAGTTTTGGAAAGGACCTAAGATACTTTGGATACAGACTCATAAAAGTCTCGGAATGCTCAGACATTCAATCAATATTAGATTAGATGAAGAATTGCCTTTAGTTTTACTTTCAAAAAAAAAACGATAAAAGAAAGAAAAACTATTATTCTTTCTACATGTGAGTCAGATTCCTTGGATACTTCGAAAAGTGTCCGTTTACTTGTGTTTACATCTTGTCGATTGTACTAGAAATTCTATAATTAAGAATAACGCATTATAAGATAAGTGGATTTTTTGGAGTAGTTCATCAATGGTGACCAAATACCTCTCCCTTTTTTTGACTCTGCACCAGTGATTTCACTATTATTAGTGAACAATAATGGAAAAGTTTCTTCATATTCATAGAAATAGGGGACAGAATTAACATGGATATAGTAAGTCTCGCATGGGCTGGTTTAATGGTAGTTTTTACATTTTCCCTCTCTCTCGTAGTGTGGGGAAGAAGTGGACTCTAGAAGTACTCCTAATTGCGATAATAATCAAACTCTATCAACCTGTATCAATTGTTTTAGTTTTCTCGACCGGCCGGCAATTTTTTTAAGATTTTTTTTTAGAAATTGGATTTATGTTTTGTTTTATTGACTCATTTTATATTTTTATATCAGGGTTTACACCGTTAACCATTCATGGGGTAACTCCTTTTCGAAATCTCAAGAAGTTTCCATCGAATTCGGATTATCCGTATTAAATGGATCAAACAAACAAATAAAATTGAGAAAGTATGTACATACATTTCATATTCTATTTAATTTATATTTACATTTATAAAGAAAAAGAGAGATATGGGTGGATTCTTTTATATTAAGATATTTCACTTGTATCTTTATACATTACAATAACCATAATGGCTAGTATGGTAGAAAGAGATCTCTTTCTACCATACTGGCGGGCCCCTTAGGGTACTACCGAGTCTAATGCATTCCTTTCATTTAAGACGAGAAATTGAAATCCTTTTTTTTCATTGATAGTCAAATTGTATTTAAATTAATTATTTTGACTAACCGTTTTTACGTAAATTATAAGCAAAAAAGCAGTAGGAACGAGAATGAAGAGTGCAGTAGCAATAAATGCAAGAATATTGACTTCCATAATTTAATCGTTTATTAGTTATTATTTTTTTTCTTTGGAATATCTCGGGATTTAATCCCATAGAGATGAGAAATCTTTCGCGTGTAAACTCACTCAGATGAATTAGATTTCGATGATATCGAATGAAAGAAATATCATGAATAACAATATCGGAGCTATAAAATCAATTCATCGTCAAGAATTTAATAGTATAACATAGGAAGATCTTTTATCCACACCAAATACATAATGAGATTCCTGATCCAATCAAAAAATATTTATTTATGATTCTTTTTCCCCGCTTTCTTTTCTACAACCTAGTACTTTACTTTCCTTGTACAATCATCTGATGAAATATCATAAAAAACCTTTTCTACTTCGATTGTTTACAAAAAGAGTTTCTAAAGAACCTTAAATAAACAATAGAAATCAAATAGAGAAAACAAGTACGAAGTTCAATTTGAACTTTAAAAAATTTTGTAAAGGTCTATGATCGTTTTGGAAAACAAAGGGAATGTGATAAAGACGAGTTCCAGTAAAAAAACGAAAATATTCCAAAAAATGAACTATTTAAATTTTCTTACGAGTTTTTCTTCGACATCGACTCTAATCTTTAAAAAGAGCATATTCATTAGGGAAGAAGGGAAGACGAATTTTCTCTTTATTTTTTAAATATCCTCTTTCCTTGTTTAGATTCGAACTATTTTCACTTCCTTGACTTCATAGAAAGAAAAGTATATATAGGTACTCTTGGCAAACGTATTATACACTATCCTATTTAATTTTCCTACACGAGTTAATGGGAGATTAATTGACAAAAACCGGAAACCCCGTACAGTATCTCTTTCTTGAAGTGTTGAATGCTCTAAATAATTAGAATTAGACTAATTTACATATGCCTCTCTACCATCAATTGGTACTATGGAAATACCCCTTTCTTTTGCTTGATGAAAAAATAAAAATAAAACAAAAAGATAAACGAAACCATTTTGATCCCCTTGCCCAGAAACAAAAAGGGGAGTTTATGTCTTTTTTTTTATTGAATCCGCCGGGACTGACGGGGCTCGAACCCGCAGCTTCCGCCTTGACAGGGCGGTGCTCTGACCAATTGAACTACAATCCCATGGAAATCAAGTGGGTAGCTTACCCATTCCTTCTTATGATTTCATTTCCATCATTTCAATTTTAGATTCAATTTAGTGAATTGTAACAAAGAAAGTCACAAGCGATATATTGATATCTATATGGATATCAATATAGTAAT